AGCCGAAGTCAATGGGGGTACTATCGTGAAAAGGTTAAAACCTCGGGCTCGAGGACGTAGTTATCCGATAAAAAGACCCACCTGTCATATAATTATTGTAGTGAGGGATACCTCTAAAACGAAAACGGACCAGGATATATATTTAGAAACAAAGGATCAATGGAAAGATCCTATAATAGAGAGATATTGGGAGAAAGAGAGAGACAGAGAAAAAAAAGAGAAAGAGGGAGAAGAAAAATATGGGCAAAAAAATAAATCCCCTTGGTTTCCGACTTGGTGGGGAAAACCAAAAGCATAGATCCCTTTGGTTCGCGCAACCAAAAAATTATTCCATAGGTCTCCAGGAAGATGAAAAAATACGAGATTGTATCAAGAATTATGTACAAAAAAATAGGAGAATATCCTCGGGTTTCGAAGGAATTGCACATATAGAGATTCAAAAAAAAATCGATCTGATCCAGGTCATAATCTATATTGGATTTCCAAATTTGTTAATAGAGGGTCGAACACGAGGAATCGAAGAATTACAGATCAATGTACAAAAAGAATTTAATTCTGTGAACCGGAGACTTAACATTGCTATCACAAGAGTTGCAAAACCTTATGGACAACCTAATATTCTTGCAGAATATATAGCTCTACAATTAAAGAATAGAGTTTCCTTTCGAAAGGCAATGAAAAAAGCTATTGAATTAACTGAACAAGCGGATACAAAAGGAATTCAAGTGCAAATTGCAGGACGTATCGACGGAAAAGAAATTGCACGTGTCGAATGGATCAGAGAAGGTAGGGTTCCCCTACAAACCATTCGAGCTAAAATTGATCATTGTTCCTATACAGTTCGAACTATCTATGGGGTATTAGGCATCAAAATTTGGATATTTGTAGACGAGCAATAATGGGCCTTTCCTTTTCTATCCAGTGATAGAACAAAAAACGACAAACTATTCTTTTTCCCTTCAATGAAAAATGAGCAATTCTAATTCTATAGGGTTGAATAAAAATTGGATTGATCATTTGGTAGAATTGCTATGCTTAGTGTGTGACTCGTTGGTTTTTCTTTAGAGTTGGGATTCAAAAAAAAAAGGACTGGCCCCTAACTAATAACTATAGAACTTAGAACCAGCTCATTGCTTCGTATTATCGAGATCCAAGGAACCAGTCACTATATGATGTGTCAATCATATAGTTGTAGCAACTGAAATCTTTTTTCCATAAAGGAAAAATCAATCTGATTATGGATTGTGAAGCGAAAATAGAAGGATGTGGGTAAATGGAAGGGCGAGAGAAAGAGAGAAGGAGAATATCAATGGTATATGATTCCAATATGTATGGTCTATTATGAATCATCTCATAAAAGGCAGTGTGATAAAGCATCAATACTGATTCGTCCATAATTAGATGAATACGGTTCATAGGAAAAATACCAATAATTAAAGAGCCTCGAGTCAATAGAGACTGAGGAGATTGACTTGGGAACGAACTTGAATTGAGGAGCTCCATTGCAGAGTTCAGGCCTAGCCATTAATGGAGAAGCTATGGGAACGACGGAACCTGTGACTGCAGAAGATTCTATTGAAAACGAATCCTAATGATTCATTGGGTGGGATGGCGGAACCAACCAGGAACCAATTGATTTATTCTGAGAGGCCATGGGTTGACCCTACGAATGAAACAAATATTGAAAGAGTAAATATTCGCCCGCGAAACCCTTATTGAATTGCAAAATTTTGGCCGATTCGGTAAAGGTCAAGGATTCGTTATAAAAAGAAAGCAAAGGCATTATCTTCTATATATAGAAATATACGTCTAGCTATATATACAAGATATACAGATTCCTACGTGACAGATTCAATATCAATAAATCCCATGATTTAGTGTATTATTCAATAAATACATGTGTATCTGTAATATTATTGAATCGTTTCATTCGCGAGGAGCTGGATGAGAAGAAACTCTCATGTCCGGTTCTGTAGTAGAGATGAGGTTGAGAAACAACCATCAACTATAACCCCAAAAGAACCAGATTCCGTAAACAACATAGAGGAAGAATGAAGGGAATATCTTATCGAGGCAATCATATTTGTTTCGGTAGATATGCTCTTCAGGCACTTGAACCCGCTTGGATCACATCTAGACAAATAGAAGCGGGGCGACGAGCAATGACACGATATGCGCGCCGTGGTGGAAAAATATGGGTCCGTATATTTCCCGACAAACCCGTTACAGTAAGACCTACGGAAACCCGTATGGGTTCGGGGAAGGGATCTCCCGAATATTGGGTATCTGTTGTTAAGCCGGGTCGAATACTTTATGAAATGGGCGGAGTATCGGAAACTGTAGCCAGAGCAGCTATTAAAATAGCTGCGTGCAAAATGCCTATACGAACGCAATTCATTATTTCAGGATAGGGATGTGGAACCAAAGGGGTATTTATGATGAAAAAAACAATCGCGGATTTCTTTATTTCTGGACAGACAATATTTCTTTCTTTTTTCCTTCGACCTTTGCATTGAAAGAACAGATTAAAAAAAAAAAATGATATGATTCAACCTCAGACCCATTTGAATGTAGCGGACAACAGCGGGGCTCGAGAATTGATGTGTATTCGAATCATAGGAGCTAGTAATCGCCGGTATGCTCATATTGGTGACGTTATTGTTGCTGTAATAAAAGAAGCAGTGCCCAATATGCCTCTCGAAAGATCAGAAGTGATCAGAGCTGTAATTGTACGTACATGTAAAGAACTCAGACGTGACAACGGTATGATAATACGATATGATGACAATGCAGCAGTTGTCATTGATCAAGAAGGAAATCCAAAAGGAACTCGGGTTTTTGGAGCGATCGCTCGAGAATTGAGACAGTTGAATTTCACTAAAATAGTCTCATTAGCTCCTGAGGTATTATAAATACTAGTAGATGAGACCATGATATAGTAGGGTATCTGAAATGGATCAATTAGTAGATTGTGTTTCACGCATATACTTTTAATAATTCATAAATAAAGAATCAAAAATTCACATAAAAAAAAACGGAACATGTTGATTATATCAAAATTAGGAGGCACCAATAATTATAGTTCGTCATGGGTAGGGACACTATTGCCGATATATTAACTTCTATAAGAAATGCCGACATGGATAAAAAAGGAACGGTTCGAATAGCATCTACTAATATGACCGAAAGCGTTGTTAAAATACTTCTACGAGAAGGTTTTATTGAAAACGTTAGGAAACATCGGGAAAACAACAAATATTTCTTGGTTTCAACCCTGCGACATAGAAGAAATAGGAAAGGAACATATAGAAATATTTTAAAGCGTATCAGCCGACCCGGTCTACGAATCTATTCCAACTATCAACGAATTCCTAGGATTTTAGGTGGAATGGGGATTGTAATTCTTTCTACTTCTAGAGGTATAATGACAGATCGAGAAGCTCGACTAGAAGGAATTGGAGGAGAAGTTTTGTGTTATATATGGTGATCCTTCTGGTATCCGAAGTTGATCCGTAACTTCCTATTTGTGAAAAAGGAGAGGAAAGACGGGTTGTTTAATATCACTCCTCCTCCATTAGTTGATACTTCAAGGGGGTTACCTGGAATGAAAGAACAAAAATTGATTCATGAAGGTTTAATTACTGAATCACTTCCCAATGGTATGTTCCGGGTTCGTTTAGATAATGAAGATCTGATTTTAGGTTATGTTTCGGGGAGGATCCGACGAAGTTTTATACGGATACTACCAGGAGATAGAGTAAAAATCGAAGTAAGTCGTTATGATTCAACCAGGGGACGTATAATTTATAGACTTCGCAACAAAGATTCAAACGATTAGGTGTAGGTGGCTTTTTAAACATCCCTTTCGTGGGAATACAATTCGAGGTTCAAAATTTCAAGAGACTTATTTTCTTCCAAGGAGTAGATTCGGAATTAAGGTAAGGAATAACAAATATGAAAATAAGGGCCTCTGTTCGTAAAATTTGTGAAAAATGTCGACTGATCCGTAGGCGGGGACGAATTATAGTAATTTGTTTCAATCCGAGACATAAACAGAGACAAGGGTAATCTTTCTAAAAAGAAAAAGGGATTTTCTAAAGGACCCGATGGACAAATAAAGGATCTGTTTTGATATGAAATGGATATATCCGTATATCTCTGACTCATATTTATGAGATGATAAAATATGACAAAACCTATACCAAGAGTTGGTTCACGTAGGAATGGGCGTATTGGTTCACGTAAGAGTGGGCGTAGAATACCAAAAGGAGTTATTCATGTTCAAGCGAGTTTCAACAATACCATTGTGACTGTTACAGATGTACTAGGTCAGGTGGTTTCTTGGTCCTCCGCTGGTACTTGTGGATTCAGAGGCACAAGAAGAGGGACACCATTTGCTGCTCAAACCGCAGCAGGAAATGCTATTCGTACAGTAGTGGATCAGGGTATGCAACGAGCAGAAGTCATGATAAAGGGTCCTGGTCTCGGAAGAGATGCAGCATTACGAGCTATTCGTAGAAGTGGTATACTATTAAGTTTCGTACGTGACGTAACCCCTATGCCACATAATGGATGTAGACCTCCTAAAAAAAGACGTGTGTAGAAATAAGAATTGAACGGATTTCAAGAGAAATAAATGATTCAATGATCTGAAAAAAGAATAATATTATTATGGTTCGAGAGGAAGTAGCAGTATCCACTCGGACACTACAGTGGAAGTGTGTTGAATCAAGAACAGACAGTAAGCGTCTTTATTATGGCCGTTTCATTTTGGCCCCGCTTATGAAAGGCCAAGCAGATACGATAGGTATCGCGATGCGAAGGGCTTTACTTGGAGAAATAGAAGGAACATGTATCACACGTGCAAAATCTGAAAAGGTACCACATGAATATTCTACGATAGTCGGTATTGAAGAATCAGTACATGCAATTTTAATGAATTTGAAAGAAATTGTATTGAGAAGTCATCTGTATGGAACTCGTGACGCATCCATTTGCGT